AAAAGAACAGAATCACGCTCTGTAGGATTTGAACCTACGACATCGGGTTTTGGAGACCCACGTTCTACCGAACTGAACTAAGAGCGCTTTATTATGATGGGAGATACGGATGTCAAGAAAAGGATTCTTTTTGTACCCCCAATACATCTTGTATGTATAGTATCATAAAATGGTAGATTGTGTCCAATTTTAATCGATCTCAATTGACCCCTCGTTACTGTCCATAGGAGAAGTGATAAGTAGGGATGACAGGATTTGAACCCGTGACATTTTGTACCCAAAACAAACGCGCTACCAAGCTGCGCTACATCCCTTTCATTTGTTGTACAGTGCCATTGTAGGGAATCCATGTTTTGTTTTCCACATCCTAATTTCCTCTATCTAAATAGAATTTCTTTTGCCATTTCTTCTTTTTGGTTTTTTGGTTTCATTCTCATAAAGAATTATATACATACCTAACGTATAAACGTATAAAGGAATGAATATTTATCAGTAGTGCTCAGGAAGGAGGGTTCATCTTTTTCTGTTTTAGGGACAGGTAGATTTCATCTACCGGATCGTTGTATATATCCATTTTGGTTAGAGATTCCCCGTACAAATGATCTTTAACTACATATGCATCTGATCATATATGTATTACAATATACAATAAAGTCAATAAAGTTAAAGAAAAAGAAGGAGGATTTTCAATGCGAGATATAAAAACATATCTCTCCACGGCACCTGTGCTAACTACTCTATGGTTCGGGTCTTTGGCGGGTCTATTGATAGAGATCAATCGTTTATTCCCAGATGCGTTGACATTCCCCTTTTTTTCATTCTAGTTATTGACATGGGAAGGGATCAAGAAGATTAGAGATACAATAAATTCTCTGCGACTAAACCCCCCCCCTTTTTTCAGTTCTTTAGGATAGGAAAGAAAGAGTAAAGAATAAAAGTGGATTGAATCTCATCGAAACTCGGGTTCGGGTTAATATAGGGAGAACAGAAATGGAAATGTGGGTCGAGGGCAGGCTGTTCAAGATCATACAAGATACTAAATGAAATACTGGGATTGGGAATAATTGATAGTTAGAAATATTTGTATTACTTAATAATTTGATTACTCTATTGATTGCAACGAAATCTTTCATAATTGAATTGGATTTCGAGTTAGCAACTTCTCGTCTATTTATTTTTCATTCCTTTCTTCTTCGCTTCGGTTCGAATCGAAAATAGAAGAATTGAGTGAATTCAAAATCCAAAGGAGGTTCATGGCTAAGGGTAAAGATGTCAGAGTAGTAGTTATTTTGGAATGTACCAGTTGTGTCCGAAATGGTTTGAATAAAGAATCGCGGGGCATTTCCAGATATATTACTCAAAAGAATCGACACAATACACCTAGTCAATTGGACTTGAAAAAATTCTGCCCTTATTGTTACAAACATACGATTCATGGGGAGATAAAGAAATAAATCGAACGGAACGCGTGTGCCACTCTTCCAAGGAAGAGGAAGAAATTACATATACATATATAATATATACAAATCCAGTCCTATTTTGGTCGGATCCGAAATGAATGAAGAAATAGGATTTTAGAAATAAGAAATAAACCATGGATAAATCCAAGCGGCCCTTTCATAAATCCAAGCGATCTTTTCATAGGCGTTTGCCCCCAATTGGATCGGGGGATCGAATTGATTATAGAAACATGAGTTTAATTAATCAATTTATTAGTGAACAAGGAAAAATATTATCTAGACGAGTGAATAGATTAACCTTGAAACAACAACGATTAATTACTATTGCTATAAAACAAGCTCGTATTTTATCTTCGTTACCTTTTCTTAATAATGAGAAACAGTTTGAGAGAACCGGGTCGATCCCTAGAACTACTGGTCCTAGAACCAGAAATAAATAAGCCTATTCCTCAATCGAATCAAAACTCTAATTCGAACTCAGATTGAAGTTTTGTTCGAAAAAGCCGAGAGATTGTCGCGCCGTAATGGAATAATAAAAAAAAGAATGGGGGAAGAAGAAATCTTTTTTTTTTATTGAAACGTGTTCGTTCATTCCTACTACTTATCTTATCATACGAATTTCTACTATACCCTCCCGGAGTTCATTCTCCGGGGAACTCCGTTTAAAGTATTCCAGTGAATTCCTTCCAATCTCCTTATTTGATGATCGCATTGGAAATCGTGTCAAGACAATTCCTATTTGATATGGCTATTTGTGCAGGTATTTTACGATTAAGAAGCAACTGCCTCTTGTACAGATCAAGTATTAATCGACTATAACTATGGGATCCCCTATTCTCACGAGTTACTGCATTTATCCGAGTGATCCACAAACGACGAAAACTTCTCTTTCGCCTGCCTCTATCCCGATGAGTGGAAACCAAAGCTCTCATTTTCTGTTGAGTAGTAGTTCGAGTAAGTCTTGAATGAGCCCCTCGAAAGGTTGCTGCAAATAAACGAATTTTTGTTCTACGTCTCCGAGCTATATATCTTCGTCTAACTCTGGTCATTGAATCAAAAGAAACTTGGATGAATAACTAATTGATTTCTTTTCTTTCAGTCATTCTTTTCCCCTCTCCTGGTTTATTAATAACAAAACGGATTCTTCCGATGTATAAAATTAAAATACAAATTCCAATGGCTTTTGCTACTATAACCTTCCCAACCACGATTTTTTTATTTCTTCCAGGCATTTCACCTCAAAAAAAAAGAAATTGTACCGATATTAGGTATAAAATAAATCGTAAATGGACAAATAGTGGCTTCCATCGTTTCTATGGTTACTTCTTAAACGGCGAGGTCCTCTCTATACACCGGAGCCCCTTTCCTCATTTAATCAATGTTATTGGTAACTTGTACAGTTCACGCTCTTTGGCTCTACCGATGAATTATCGAGTAATAGGTCTTTTTTCAATGGGATCTATCCATACAGTGACGGCATTTAATTATGAAGGTTGAATAGGTAGCTGACCCTGTTAGTCCGTTCTTGCAAGAGTAGGAGCATAATCTTTCTGCTTCTTAAATATCATTCCCCCGCTTAATGGATAACCATTTGCTACCAATGGGAATTGCTTTTCATCTCAAATCGAGGTGATTGGATTTGCACCAATGGAAACCATAAATTCCATACAAATAGAGGTATACGAGAGATCTTTATTTTTCGATAGTGAATGGAGTTCTTCCATTCTATTCATTGGTACGAGTCATTGATACTGTAAAAATCGTCTCATTTGTTCTAGCTCATGATCTGAACGAGTCGCACATACACCCTAGTACATGTTCCTCGACGCTGAGGACATCCTCTAAGAGCGGGGGATTTCGTGACATTTCTGATTGGCTGTCTTGTGTTTCTAATAAGTTGTTTAATAGTTGGCATGCTGAATCATATACAGAATGGGCTGGTTTAGATCGATCCTAACCGGATGATTATGAATTACTTCCATTTCATATTTTACCCAGGTAAGAAGAAAAAAGATCAAATAAGGGTTCATTCAAATTATGATTCGAAATGGAATCAAAGATTTATGCGAAATCCCCGGTATTTTCGATCGCTACAAGATCAACAATGCCATAATCTTGGGCTTCTGTTGCTGACATAAAAACATCCCTTTCCATGTCTTCGGATACAACCCATAAAGGATTGCCCGTTCTTTGTACATAAACCCTTGTGAGGGTTTCGCGGAGTTTCAGTAGTTCTTCCGCTTCCAGGATAAATTCTCCTGTGGGTGCCTCATAAAAAGAACTAGCAGGTTGATGGATCATAACCCTGATGATATAACATAATGAACGATTCCTCTATCTCGCATGATTGGGCGAAGGGAAGGGATAAAGAATAACAAGCAGGGAGAAAAAGATAGAATTGAACAACCGTACAGGCATCTTTTGTGCATACGGCTCTGTAATGGAATTTTTTTTTTCTCTTTTTTCATCGAAGAAAGAGACAAGTCGAATCTATCAGACCCAGATCGTTGAATGATCCATTTACCATCCTTCCTTTCGGAGTAATCAAAAAATACTATGATGGTTCCGTTGCTTTATATATTTATCTCGTCTGTGATTCAGCAATCCCAAAGTTTCTTTCTGATCCGATCAAATAAAAATAAGTAAAAAATGATCTTTTTTTTTTTTTTGATTTTCACACTCTTTCATAACATAAATATTGGAAAGAGACTTCTGATGTGGAAGCAAAAAGGTTTGTGACGCTGAAATGGACCCCGATACATAAGATCAAGTCGGAAATAACCTTTCTTTCATACTACTATCTCGATACATAATCTCATATTATGAAAAAATAAGAATAGTTTGCTCATATCGAACTTGAAATGCCATGCTATTATTACTTAATATTATTATATATTATTATTATTTTATTCATATTCCATATGACGAAGGCATAGTCTTTTTTTCTCTCAAATAAAAAAACTCATTGGCGCCAAGCGTGAGGGAATGCTAGACGTTTGGTAATTTCTCCTCCAACCAGGATGAAAGATCCCATTGAAGCGGCTAATCCCATGCATATTGTATGCACATCTGGTGGCACAAATTGCATAGTATCATAAATAGCTATTCCTGGGATTACCCATCCGCCGGGAGAATTTATAAACAAATACAGATCCCTGGTATCATCCTCTATACTGAGATATACCATGAGACCAACAAGTTGATTCGAGATCTCGCTATCAACTTCTTGGCCTAAAAAAAGTAATCTTTCTCGATGAAGTCGGTTGATTAGGACAAAATTCTATTCCTTAGGAACCGTACACGCACCTTTGGGTGCATACGGTTCAAAAAATCAAAATTGAGAAAAAAAAAAAGAAATTGTCGATTCCAGCCCTATTTCTTTTTTCGTAGCGGTCTTTTTCTTCCATTTTTTAAGAAACATGAGTTTTGACTTGCTTCCCTATAAAATCAAAAAAGAATTCACTGAACTTATCGAGCTAACCCCTCATTGATGTATTGTTTCATCGAGATCTAAATCACGGTGTAATTTTCTTGTTCCCGAATGGGCCTCTTCCACTCTTTTAGGTTTATGCTCTACTCCGGGTAAAGATCTGCCCGAATTCGATTTGCACATATAGGACAAATGATCCCAGTACCACTTCTTTTTGCTATGACTTCTTTTTTTTTTTTCAATTTGTTTCATTTTCATGCCTTCCACAAAATATTCGATGGATTCATCATATTATTCCATTAATTGGCAATTTGAGATCACTCATATGGTATAAAGGAATCATTTCTGATAGGGTGGTAATCATACATGGATTACCTTGGTATTTTCTGAACGGAGCCTGTATACTTCATTTTATTGGTCCAAGCCAACCATAAATTCTTTTAATTGAGAATATTGATCCTCCAACCAAATAAATTGATCTAATTGCACTTCACGCTTCGAATTATTGATGGTTCAATCAATCTTTCTTGGGCGAAACAGAGGATATCTCGATCGGGGGAGAGAACGGGGAAATCCCATACGACCCAATATGTCTGACAAGTCACACTATACGTCAACCCAAACTGCATCTTCCTCTCCAGGACTCCGAAAAGGTACTTTTGGAACACCAATGGGCATTAAATGAAAGAAAAATGAAGTATTCTATTTCACTTTGATGTGGAAACGTAACAAACAATGGTTTATTGTCTTCATAATATTGTCGTTTATCGTATTTTATCGATAGATTGGAAGATTCATAGAGGAAGACGGAATAAAGGAAAATTCTTACGAACGGATCGTTCGAATGAGAAACAAGTATCTATACATTCGCTCACAAAAAATAGGATTAATCCCCCCATTGCGTATTGGTACTTATTGGGTATAGAATAGATCTGCTTCTCTTTGTTCCTACGAACAGAATTGTTCAATTATTACTAACGGAACAGAATAAATATTAACCCTTGTTTCGAGATAATCCAATGAAAAGGTGAGGTCCATAGCATAGTTATTTCCAATGTGATAAAGTTACATAGTATCTATTTTTTCTTTGAGAAAGGGGTATTTCCATGGGTTTGCCTTGGTATCGTGTTCATACCGTCGTATTGAATGATCCCGGTCGGCTGCTTTCTGTCCATATAATGCATACAGCTCTAGTTTCCGGTTGGGCCGGTTCGATGGCTCTATACGAATTAGCAGTTTTTGATCCTTCTGACCCCGTTCTTGATCCAATGTGGAGACAGGGTATGTTCGTTATACCCTTCATGACTCGTTTAGGAATAAACAATTCATGGGGCGGTTGGAGTATTACAGGAGGAACTATAACGAATCCGGGTATTTGGAGTTACGAAGGTGTGGCCGGGGCACATATTGTGTTTTCTGGCTTGTGCTTCTTAGCAGCTATCTGGCATTGGGTGTATTGGGACCTAGAAATATTCTGTGATGAACGTACGGGAAAACCCTCTTTGGATTTGCCCAAGATTTTTGGAATTCATTTATTTCTCTCAGGGGTGGCTTGCTTTGGGTTTGGCGCATTTCATGTAACAGGCTTGTATGGTCCTGGAATATGGGTATCCGATCCTTATGGCCTAACCGGAAAAGTACAATCTGTAAATCCAGCGTGGGGTGCGGAAGGTTTTGATCCCTTTGTTCCGGGAGGAATAGCCTCTCATCATATTGCAGCAGGTACATTGGGTATATTAGCAGGTCTATTCCATCTTAGTGTCCGCCCACCCCAACGTCTATACAAAGGATTACGTATGGGCAATATTGAAACTGTCCTTTCCAGTAGTATCGCTGCTGTCTTTTTTGCAGCTTTCGTTGTTGCTGGAACTATGTGGTATGGTTCAGCAACTACCCCGATCGAATTATTTGGTCCCACTCGTTATCAGTGGGATCAGGGATACTTCCAGCAAGAAATATATCGAAGAGTTGGCGCCAGTCTAGCCGAAAATCTGAGTTTATCGGAAGCTTGGTCTAAAATTCCCGAAAAATTAGCTTTTTATGATTACATCGGTAATAATCCGGCGAAAGGTGGATTATTCCGGGCAGGCTCAATGGACAACGGGGATGGGATAGCTGTTGGATGGTTAGGACACCCTATCTTTAGAGATAAAGAAGGGCATGAACTTTTTGTACGCCGTATGCCTACTTTTTTTGAAACATTTCCAGTAGTTTTGGTGGACGGAGACGGAATTGTGAGAGCCGATGTTCCTTTTAGAAGGGCAGAATCGAAGTATAGTGTCGAACAAGTGGGTGTAACTGTTGAGTTCTATGGTGGCGAACTCAATGGAGTCAGCTATAGCGATCCTGCTACTGTGAAAAAATATGCTAGACGTGCCCAATTGGGTGAAATTTTTGAATTAGATCGTGCTACTTTGAAATCCGATGGTGTTTTTCGGAGCAGTCCAAGGGGTTGGTTCACTTTTGGACATGCTACGTTTGCTTTGCTCTTCTTTTTCGGACACATTTGGCATGGCGCTCGAACCTTGTTCAGAGATGTTTTTGCTGGGATTGACCCAGATTTGGATGCTCAAGTGGAATTTGGAGCATTCCAAAAACTTGGAGATCCAACTACAAGGAGACAGGTAGTCTGATACAACATTGCTCCGGTATCTTTCGCCTCTATATTTGATTTTTTTGATTTGACATAAGGTACCGTAGAAATATTGATTTGAATCATCGCCTTTCTTTGCTCTTGTCCTTTCTTTATCTGGGAAATAATCCTAAATGAACAGGTGTGGAAGCTATAATTGTAAACAACGATCGAATCTATGGAAGCATTGGTTTATACATTCCTCTTAGTCTCGACTTTAGGGATAATCTTTTTCGCTATATTTTTTCGAGAACCGCCTAAGGTCCCGACTAAAAAGATGAAATGATTTTTCATTATCTTAATTGAAGTAATGAGTCCCCCATATGGGGGACTCATTACTTCAATTAGTCTCCGTGTTCCTCGAATGGATCTCTTAGTTGTTGAGAGGGTTGCCCAAAAGCGGTATATAAGGCGTACCCTGTAAAGCTTACAAGTGAACCAGATATGGAGATGGCGACTAAGGTTGCTGTTTCCATTATTAGAGAATTTCAAGACCACGATGGATCTATGCTACGATAAGATCGTTTATTTACAACGGAATAGTATACAAAGTCAACAGATCTCAACCAATGCAATAGTATTTATGGCTACACAAACCGTTGAGGGTAGTGCTAGATCTGGGCCAAGACGAACTATTACAGGGGATTTATTGAAACCATTGAATTCAGAATATGGTAAAGTGGCTCCTGGATGGGGAACCACCCCATTTATGGGTGTCGCAATGGCTCTATTTGCGATATTCCTATCTATTATTTTAGAGATTTATAATTCTTCCGTTTTACTGGATGGAATTTCAATGAATTAGGTCCATAAGAACCAGAAGCCCTAGCTTTTCAATCAAAAATGAATCACTTAGGACTCAGATTTATAGTCCATTCTGGTAGTTTGACCGTGGAATTCCGTTGTTTCGGTATTTCCGGAATATGAGTGTGCGACTTGTTATAATTGATCCTATTGATAGTACAGAGAATGGGTCTGTCATCTCGACAGAGATGGTTCTGCCTCGTCGGATATTCATCCTAGTATCTGTAGCACGGAATATATGGAATAGATCAAGAAATATTTGAACTATGATTCATACCTACTATTCAGACCTCGTGACTGGACTTCAAAAAATTTTCAAACAAAGAGGTATTTGATAAATTGAACGATTTTTCTTCCTTTAGAATCATGCTTATTTTGACCGAAGGACAAATCTTTCTCTGGATTTTTAGTCATTACATCTATGAATAAGTGATGATCAAATAGTTCTTACTCATAGAACCCTTGTTCTTAGTTTTTGGGTTTTATTGAATCATCGTGGTTCTAGTATGAATCTGAGGTTTCAATCGATTCATAGGGTCTCAACAAGAGAATTCCTATCAAAAAAAAATAGTAAACAATAGTCAATCTGCATTACGCACAAACAAAAACAACAAATCAAATAACAAATAAATAGGGGAATAGAAGATTCAAGAGGCCTGTAACGTGTAACGATCAACATAAAGACAGATGAGCTAACTTGATATTTTGGCATTCTCATCACAACAAAGAAGAGAGTTCGGATTTTGGTTCCTTCGTATCTTCAGAGACGATTGAATCAAGTGGATAAATAAGAAATTTCAAATTTTCTATTACATATCCATTGTAATCAGTATTTGGGTGTTTCTGCTTGAGCCGTACGAGATGAAATTCTCATATACGGTTCTCAGAGGGGGAGTCCCCTTGGTTTACCTATCTCAATAAAGTATATGATTGGTTCGAGGAGCGTCTCGAGATTCAGGCGATTGCAGATGATATAACTAGTAAATATGTTCCTCCTCATGTCAATATATTTTATTGTCTAGGAGGGATCACACTTACTTGTTTTTTAGTACAAGTAGCTACGGGTTTTGCTATGACTTTTTACTATCGTCCGACCGTTACGGAGGCTTTTGCCTCTGTTCAATACATAATGACTGAAGTCAACTTTGGTTGGTTAATCCGATCAGTTCATCGATGGTCAGCAAGTATGATGGTCCTAATGATGATCCTACACGTATTTCGTGTGTATCTCACGGGCGGATTTAAAAAACCTCGCGAATTGACTTGGGTTACGGGTGTGGTTCTGGCTGTATTGACTGCATCGTTTGGTGTAACTGGTTATTCCTTACCCCGGGACCAAATCGGTTATTGGGCAGTAAAAATCGTGACAGGCGTACCTGAAGCTATTCCCGTAATAGGATCACCTTTAGTAGAGTTATTGCGTGGAAGTGCTAGTGTGGGTCAATCTACTTTGACCCGTTTTTATAGTTTACACACTTTTGTATTACCTCTTCTTACTGCCGTATTTATGTTAATGCATTTTCCAATGATACGTAAGCAAGGTATTTCAGGTCCTTTATAGAGAAGACAGATCATAGATATTTGTAATCGATCATATATAATTTCGGGGAGGAACAATAGTGTTTTATTGCTACAAATATGGATTATTGAAAAGAATAAGACATCTTTTTGGAT